CGTCAATGATCCAATCAGATGAATAATTGGAACGGTCGTATCGACCTTCTTCATAGAATTACCTATTAGAAATGAAATTTCTAGCATTTGACTCCGTATCACCAAAGAACTGAGTCGCACACCGGAAAGATAGCCCAGAAAGTTGATAGAGTACTTGCCTAAGTGGTTTAGATGAACCCTTCCTGGTTGAGACGACACGTGAAAATGCCATTGCCATAAACTGACAAGGTAATATTTCCATTTATTCATCAGAAGAGGCGTAGCCTTTGAAGCCAGAATGGATTTTCTTTGATATCTAACATAATGCATGAAAGGATCCTTGAACAACCATAAGATGTCCTGAAAATATTTAGCTTCGACAAGATGTTCGACTTTTCCATAGAAATGCATTCGCTCAACGAGGACTCGAGAAGATGTTGATCGTAAATGAGACGATTGGTTACAGAGAAAAAAGAGGATGGATTCGTATTCATAAACATGAGAATTATATAGAAACAATAACAATCTTGGATTACTTTTAAAAAAAAAAGAAATAGAGTTCTTTGGAGTAATAAGACTATTCGAATTAAAATACTCGTGGAGAAAGAACCGTAATAAATGTAAAGAAGAGGCATCCTTTACCCAGTAGCGAAGGGATTGAACCAAGATTTCGGGACAAATGGGGTGGGGTATTAGTACATCTAACGCATAATTTAAATGTGACAATTTGTCCTCGAAAAAAGGAAATATTGAATGAAGTGATTGGAAATTATGAGATTTTTCAAATTCTTTCCCGTCTAAAAAAGCTACCAACCGTCGGGAAAATGGAACTTCCACCACGACAGCAAATCCCTCTGATATAATTTGAGAATACAACTTATTGTTGTGCCCAAAATTTGGACTTTGGTTAGAGTCATTAGCAGCAATACTAAAATTAATCTGTTGATACATTCGAGTAATTACCCGTTTCACACTTAGTGAACTAGATTTATTGTCATAACCCCTACTTTCCACTGAAATCGTCGAGCTATTTAAACCATGATAATGAGCAAGTGCATAAATATACTCCCGAAAAAGAAGTGGGTATAGGAAGTCGTGTTGTTGAGATCTATCTAGTTCTAAATATACTTGAAATTCCTCCATTTTAAATTTGATTAAAAACAAAGGTAAGGGATTTAGTGGGCGATCAAACGATACATAGTGCGATACGGTGAAAACAAAGTATTGTAGTAAAAAAAGGTAAATACCTTGAAAACGGGTCGACTCATGACCGGATTCTCTATCCTCTCATTTCCAGTTAATTTCATTGGTTTATGTTTGTTATACTATAACAAAGTGGTTAGAAACCCTTTATTTTTTCACTCCAATCGCTCTTTTGATTTTTGAAAAAACAACTATCTTTATCAATATACTGCTTCTTCTACACATTCATCTACAACCCATAATAGGGATTCACGAATACTTAGGACTCATTAAATAAATTGATAATCCACTCATGGGAAAACCTTTCCCCGCGTTAGGAACTAATATCTTTTTAACGTTTAATTAGATCGGATAATGATTCAAATTAAGAACCGAAGCTCGTTACTTTTTGTTTCCCTATAATTGGAACCCTAGGGCTCTATCCATTTATTCACTCGACTCAACTTTGAATTAAATTGATTTTGTTCCGCGCCAAGAATTCAAACTTGGTTTTGTATCGATTGAACAAGAATAAAATATTCTCAAAATTCTCCATTGATACGACATGCTGTTTTTTCCATTCATTCCTTTCAGGATCAGTCGTGGTCTTACAAACTCTCCCGAATATTTGGACGAATGCTTTCCTTCATAGAAATGTGTAAAAGATGCTAGCCGTACTTAAAAGCCGAGTACTCTACCGTTGAGTTAGCAACCCGAATAATTCGAATGGGTAGATAGAATCGGAATAAAAAAAACGAAACGAAATTCAATGTCACAAATGAATCAAAATATTAAACTAGCAAGAACTCGAAGCAAAAAAATTTATAATTGATGCTGAACATAAAAAGAAAAAAACCTATGGGACGGGGATAAATAGGTCCATTTCTCCATGATCGAATTATATTTGTTCAATACACTATTGTCAATATGCCATTGAATAGTGAATATCAAGATTGATAAAATACAAAAAAATACAATGATGAAAACAAAAGAGTTAATTCTTTATTTATTAAATTGAATTCAAATGCAAATAACAAATATAATTTGATATATTAATAAATAGATATAATAAATATCGAAATTAATAAAAAATATCTAAAGAATTAGACAAATAAAAAACTTTAGGAATATCTTTTTTAGATAAATACTTGAAAAAAAAACCGAAAAGAAATAGGTATGAATAAAACAAAAAAGGGGGGGTAGTAAAGAAAAAATTATACAAAACTATATAAGACTCATCCACACCCTCTTTTTTTGTTCTATTCCTTAATAGAATTTTGTTTGATTAAGACTAAGTTCTGTAAAAACCCCCGCTTTCTTTGAAATATCATGAACGGTTCCTGTAGGTTGGGCGCCCTTGTCAAGGAAATATAGAATAGCAGGAACATTTAAATGGGTTTGATTATTTATCGGATCATAAAAACCCACTTTCCTAAGATCTCTTCCTTCTCTTCGAGATCGACCATCAATTGCAACGATTCGATAAACGGCTCATTGGGATAGATATAGATGAACAATACCCCCCCTAGAAACGTATAAGAAGTTTTCTCCTCGTACGGCTCGAGAAACAAAATGGTTAGAAGTGATAGTTATGTCTATGTATACAATTAGAATGTCAAATAGATCTATAAAAGAATCAAATCAATTAAAAGAATCTAATCCATTAGAGATTGAAGTCCTTCTTTTTTTTGTTTCTTTTTCAAAAGAAACAAAAAAAGCATTCGTACTCTCATAACTCAAGTTGAATAAGTTTAAAAGCCCCAAGAAAAATCCTTAGGCATTTCCTTTTTGAGCGGTCTCATGCCCCTTTTTGTTTATCTCGTTTCGAATCGAGTCGATTTGTGGATTTTTAATTCGAATTGAATTGTTAAGACAATTGAAAAGGGTATTTCCTTGTTCCAGGATCCTTTATCTTTGCTTTGAATCAGTGGGTTTAGACATTACTTCGGTGATCTTTAATTTTTTTAGTTTTCAATTTTTTAAAAATGGCAGCAACACACCCCTTTTTGATTTCTTTCTATCAAAGAATCATACGAACAATTGATTCCTACAGGATCCACTTTTGATGGCAAAAGTTTTACCGATTCCAACAAATTTTCCCCTTGCTTTTGGATTTCAAAATTGCTCCAATCAGATCCTTTTGATTTCGATATCAACATTTACTTACGAAGTTTTTTCCACCTTATTGATTGGTATTAACCCTAGATCCTTGCCCCTGAGAAATGAAGAAATACTTTATACTCGAGCTCCATCCTGTACTAGTTCCATTACCACCCACCAAAAGTTGCGGATTCTAATAGAACAGAAGAAAGAATGTCGAGCCAAGAGCCGATTCATATAAAATAGAAAAGGGTGGATGTAAAAAAAATCCACAGCGGATCATGTCCTTCAAGTCGCACGTTGCTTTCTACCACATCGTTTCAAACGAAGTTTTACCATAACATTTCTCTAGTTTGGAACCAGTATGTAATTGATTCCATAATGGAATCATGAATAGTCATTGCTTCGGTCGATACACAGTCTTTTTTCCTTGTATAGGAAGGGAATATTTAGGTTGTTAGTCTTTCATCCGGAATCCTGAAATGAAAGATCAAATCAGAATTACAAAAAAAAAAGGGCGATTTCCGTATCTATCAGATTAGACCGAACAATTTTCGTTGGAAGTAATTATGTATGTTGTATGTTAAATATTTAACAGTAAGGTAAGGGCTCACAAATCTAAAAAAAAAAGCGAAAGAACGTAATCTCTGAAATAGAAGGATAGCAATCCATACATATAAGCCTTTCCGCAAATTATGCGTCGTTTCTTTGGCTTGGGCTTCAAATTCTATTTTGTATAGATACAAAGACAAAAAGGCCCAGATTAAGTCATTGTTTCCTTTCTAATTTGTTTTTTTTATTTTAATCGAACCTAGTCTTACGTAAGAGACTTAATCCCGAATTCAATCAGTACCAGGAATACCCTCTTGTTTCTAATTTATAATTCCGAACTGAAAAGAGAATAATTGGGACTGTAAAAAGGTAGGAAATGGAGAGGCTTTCGCATTTCGATTTAGAATGTATCTTTGAAAATTCAATTCGCTAGGGGACCTAAGACTTTTCTAAGAAACTCACTTAAATATTAAAGTGAAAAGGGGGGCGGGGCATACGCAAAAATGCCCATCCAACCCTTTTTATTTTTAATTCAAACTCTTGTGATCGACGTTCCCCACTTGCGTGGACCACAAATGCATTCAGTTCCATGTTCGTATTATTTGAATTAGGGTTTTTTGTAAATTCGAAAAAAGACGTACACGTACATTTTATCAAAAATTATACTTACGAGAGTTGCTCAAAAAGGGAATTAAAAATTTTGATTCTGTCCGGTCTGGGACGGAAGGATTCGAACCTCCGAATACCGGGACCAAAACCCGTTGCCTTACCACTTGGCGACGCCCCATTTCAATTTTGATTCGGTACTAATAAACAGTAGTATTGGTATTGGTTGTTCGTCAATTCCAGTCCAAAGCCCTAAAATTTCGATTATTGTTTTAGTTATTATTGTTTTAGTTTAGGATTTTGACACGCGTAGGTGTAAATTAAAACTTCATTTATTGATCATTACATAGAATTCAATTAAGATATTGTATGAAAGTATGATTTCTTCAATTCTCACACGAGAATAGAAGGATTTTTGTTTTGATTGGTTCGATTCCAAGAAGTCTTTTTTTGTCTACCTTACTTTCTTTTCTTGATTTTTATCTTATATCAATAAGATATTAATAACTCAATCAAAATACAATTATCTCCAAAAACAAAATGTTTGTTATGCTTAATATCTTTAGTTTCATGTATATCTG